AAAAACAAGCAAGAGGTGGAATACCACAAAGAGAAAGTGTACCTAATAAAAACGTAGTTTTTGTAACTGGAACATATTTTGTTAAACCACCCATAAGAACCATATTCTGACTTTTATCCGGCGAATATCCAACAACAGGTTCCATTGAATGAATAATAGATCCGGATCCCAAAAACAATAAAGCTTTAGAATAGGCATGAGTGATCAAATGAAATAAAGCAGCTCGATAAGAACCTATACCTGGGGCTAACATAATATAACCCAATTGAGACACTGTTGAATAGGCTAAACTTCTTTTAATGTCTCCTTGAGCAAGAGCCAAAGTAGCTCCTAATATTAGTGTTATTATACCTATTAAAGAAATGAGATTCATTATGTAAGGTATAACTATAAAAAGAGGAAGAAGTCGTGCTACAAGAAAAATTCCTGCTGCTACCATAGTAGCAGCATGAATAAGAGCCGAAATGGGAGTAGGTCCCTCCATGGCATCAGGTAACCATACGTGAAGGGGAAATTGTGCGGATTTAGCAACTGCACCAAGAAATAATAAACAGGCACATAGAATAACAAATCCAAAATTGACCTCATTATTATGGATCAAGTTATTAACTATTTCGAACAAATCTCGAAATTCTAAACTACCTGTTATCCAATAAAAACCTAAGATTCCTAATAATAAACCAAAATCACCTACACGATTAATTACAAAAGCTTTTTGACAAGCACTTGCTGCACTAGGTCGTGTGAACCAAAAACCTATTAATAAATAGGAACACATTCCCACTAGTTCCCAAAAAATATGAATTTGTATCAAATTGGAACTAGTAACTAATCCCAACATGGAAGTATTGAAAAAACTCATATAAGCAAAAAATCTCAGATATCCCTGATCATGAGACATATAATTGTCACTATACATAAGAACCATGATTCCAACAGTAGAAATTAGTAATGACATAATAGAAGTAAGTGGATCGATCAAGTATCCGAACTCTAAGGAAAAATCATTATTGATGGTCCAAGAACATAGATATTGATAGATAAAACTTCCATTTATTTGCTGAATAGCCAGATTGGCCGAAAACCCCATAACCATACTTAGCAGTAAAATACTAACAAAAGCCCACATACGACGAATATTTTTTGTTGCTGTTGGAACAAGCAGAAGTCCAAATCCTATTGACATAGTAACTGGAAGTGGAAGAAAGGGTATTATCCACGCATATTGATATGTAACTGGAAGTGGAAGAAAGGGTATTATCCACGCATATTGATATGTATGTTCCATAAAAAAAACAAATTCGAATTTTTCTCTTATTTTTTTTTTTTTTATTTAGTTGTTTTCGATTCACCAATTATTGCAAGGAACAATAATAAAAAATGAAAATCAAACTATTTTTCTTTTTTATTATTCTGATTTTTTTTCTCAGATATTTTATATCTGAGAAAAAATTACAATTGGTTGGCAAATAGCAAGTGATATGATCAAATAACTAAGAAAAGATTACTGCTCAGTTATTAACTAAGGAAAACTTTTGTTTATTGGAAATTCCAAATCCTATGATACTTTATACTTCGTATAAACCTGAAATTAAATAAAACTTAAAAAAAAAAAACGACTAAGGTTACCTTATCAGGTAAGGGAATGTTTTGTTTAACTACTTTTTTTATAGTTCTAAATTTGAGTTTCAATTATAGGCACGTTGTCCTGAACTTAATCAATTAAATTAATATAAAAAAATTCTTTTTTATTTTATTTTAATTTTTTTTTTCACTAGTATTAACCAGTGTTAATACCATATGTTATATGATGTACATGTATATATTTATCTATTTATATAGAATTTATCTCTGATTTATTATTATATATTTGTATGTTATGAAATGTTTTGTTTTGAGAAAATGAAAAAAAAAACTAAAATAAAAAAACTATTATTGGCGCAATAAGAATAAGTATAGATAAAAAGAAAGAACAATCTATTTTGAACAATACATGTCTTTCACATAGAACAATAAAAATTAGTAACTTAAAAAAAAATGGCGGTTCCAAAAAAACGCACTTCTATATCAAAAAAACGTATTCGTAGAAATATTTGGAAGAAAAGGGGATATTTAGCTGCAGTAAAAGCTTTTTCTTTAGCTAAATCGGTTTCCACTAGGCATTCAAAAAGCTTTTTTGTGCAACAAAGAAGTAATAAAGCCCTGGAATAATTTGACTACACACGGCACGAAAAAATTTTCACTTTTTAAGATGAATGATTCACATTAACTAATGCATTGAACTCTTGGATATTAATTAAACTAACTATTGCGATATGGAGAATACCAATATTGCTAATTCTTCTGTCTATTGCTATTGGGTTCTAAGTATTATTTGTTCTTTTCATTACAGTATATTTAACTCATGAAATGGTTGTTTTTTTACTATCAATTGTACTTTTTTCAATAGAAAAATCGAATAAATTGGAAAAAGTACAATTGTAATAGAGATTGAAATTCTTTTGTTATATGCCTAGCCCCAAAACCTAATTGATTTGATAAATATGTTATCATAAATGTAAAATTATTTACACAACACGGAATATTAATACTTAATAATACTAAGTAAGGTATCGCAATTGTTAGAAAAATCTCTTGATTTAGTGATGAAATTGTGATACATATGAAATAGTAGTTATAATTATTTGATTTTGTTCATTACTAAAATACATTTTTTTTTCATGAATGAAAAAAAAAAATCATCAAAAAAAGATAGAAAAAAGACGATTCCATTCTGCCTTCTATATCTCATATGAGAACAAAACTCTCCAGTTCTAATACGGAAAAACTTAGTTTATAATACCTGAAAATTGATTGTTAAAACTGAACCCTATGACGATGCTAACTAAGGATCATTGATTGAGCATTCAAATAAAATATATAATATATATAATTTAGACGAGTATTTATTTATTCATCGATTCATGTTGAATCGTCGAATATCGACGGTTCAACATGAATCGACTATTATTATTTCAAGTAAGCCGCCATGGTGAAATCGGTAGACACGCTGCTCTTAGGAAGCAGTGCTAGAGCATCTCGGTTCGAGTCCGAGTGGCGGCATCCCATAAAAGGGGCAGAATAGATTCATTCTATAATAAATATATTCAATTCCAGATTTCCATTTGGAAATGGGACCTTTTTTTTTATGATATTTGTGACTTTAGAACATATATTAACTCATATCTCTTTTTCGATCATTTCAATTATGATTACGATTCATTTGATGACCTTATTAATCCACAAAATTGCAGGATTACGTGATTCGTCGGAAAAAGGGATAATATCCGTTTTTTTCTCTATAACAGGATTATTAATTACTCGATGGATTTATTCGGGACATTTCCCGTTAAGTAATTTATACGAATCATTAATCTTTCTTTCGTGGAGTTTCTCCATTATTCATATGATTCTTAAGATAGGGAATCATAAAAATGATTTAAGCGCAATAACCGCACCAAGTGTCATTTTTACTCAAGGCTTCGCCACGTCGTGTCTTTCAACTGAAATTCGGCAATCTGCAATATTAGTACCTGCTCTAAAATCTCAATGGTTAATGATGCACGTAAGTATGATGTTATTGAGCTATGCAACTCTTTTATCCGGATCATTATTATCAGTCGCTCTTTTAGTCATTACATTTCGAAAAAACATGGATATTTTTTGTAAAAGAAAAAATTTCTTCAAAAAATTCTTAATTAAGTCATTTTTCTTTGCTGAGACAAAATATTTGAATAAGAAAAGAAGTGTTTTTAAAAACACTTCTTTTCTTTCATTTCGAAATTATTACAAATATCAATTGACTCAGCGTTTGGATTATTGGACTTATCGTATCATTAGTTTAGGGTTCATTTTTTTAACCATAGGCATACTTTCGGGAGCAGTTTGGGCTAATGAGGCATGGGGATCCTATTGGAATTGGGACCCAAAAGAAACTTGGGCATTTATTACTTGGACCATATTCGCGATTTATTCGCATACTAGAATAAATATAAATTTTCAAGGTACCAATCCGGCACTTGTAGCTTCTATAGGATTTCTTATAATTTGGATATGCTATTTTGGGATCAATCTATTAGGAATAGGTCTACATAGTTATGGTTCATTCACATTAACATCTAATTGAATAAATTACATAAACATAAAAAGAATACAAAGGAATACATAAAATAATAATATCGCGCCATATATAATGAGAGTTTGTGCGAGTTTTGGAGAACTATGGAAGTGGTTCTCCAAAACTCGAGATGTCTCTAATTACAATTCTAATTCACTTTATTTTTTTTCCATTGTACGGGAAAAAAAATAGTAAATTAAAATCACAGAATTATAAGACTTTCTCATTAATGAAAACTATCTATGAAAATAATTAGATAAGATACCTTCGATCTTATCAACTGATAGTGAGAAAACGCAATCCGGATAAATACCAATACCTATTACGGGTAAAAAGATACAGATCGAAACAAATAGTTCTCGTGGTCCAGAATCCACAAAAAAAGAGTTTGGTACATTGAATAACTTGTATCCATAGAACATCTGACGTGACATAGACAATAAATAAATAGGAGTTAATACCATTCCAATTCCCATTACAAAAGTAATTAGGATTTTTGGCATTAAAAGATATTTTGGACTGGTAATTATTCCAAAAAATACTACTAATTCGGCAACAAAACCACTCATTCCCGGCAATGCAAGAGAAGCCATCGAGAAACTACTAAACATAGTAAATATTTTTGGCATTGGAAGAGATATCCCACCCATTTCGTCTAAATAAACAAGACGTATTCTATCACAACTCGTTCCCGACAAGAAAAAAAGTGCAGCACCAATAAATCCATGAGAGAGTATTTGTAAAATAGCCCCATTAAGTCCTGTGTCGCTTATGGAACCAATTCCTATAATTAGGAAACCCATGTGAGATACGGAGGAGCAGGCTATTCTCTTTTTTAAATTGCGTTGCCCGAAAGAGGTTGAAGCTGCATAGATTATTTGCATCGTTCCAACTATCACCAACCAGGGAGAAAATATAGAATGAGCGTGGGGTAATAATTCCATATTAATTCGAATCAATCCATATGCTCCCATTTTTAATAAGATTCCAGCTAGAAGCATACATGTACTGTAATGTGCTTCTCCATGGGTATCTGGTAACCATGTATGCAGGGGTATAATCGGCGACTTGACAGCATAAGCAATAAGGAAACCAAAATATAATATTATTTCCAATGCCATAGGATATGATTGATTAGCTAATCTTTCAAAATCTAATGTTGATTCATTGGAACCATATAAACCCATACCTAGAACTCCTATTAAGAGAAAAACGGAACCTCCTGCAGTGTACAAAATAAACTTTGTAGCCGAATACAAACGTTTCTTTCCCCCCCACATAGATAGAAGTAAGTAAACAGGAATTAATTCTAACTCCCACATGATGAAAAAAAGTAAAAGGTCTCGAGAAGAAAATAATCCTATTTGACCGCTATACATTACTAACATCAGTAAATAGAACAATCGTGAATTTCGAGTAACTGGCCAAGCCGCTAAAGTAGCCAAAGTAGTGATAAATCCTGTTAGTAAAATAGGTCCTATGGAAAGTCCGTCGATTCCCAGTCTCCAGTGAAAATCAAAAATATTTATACATTTCCAATCCTCCTCCAATTGGATTAATTGATCGTCCAATTGGAAATGATAACAGAATACATAGGTTGTTAAGAGGAGTTCCATTAAACAAATACAAATAGTATACCACCGAAACACCTTATTCCCTTTGTGGGGGAGAAAAAAAATTGAAGAAGCTGCGAATATCGGCAAAACCACAATTATTGTTAACCAAGGAAAATAACTCGTAATAAAGACAAGATACGCTTTGACCAGAAAAACCCGTGCTCGGAATAATAATATTTTATCGAGCACGGGTTTTTGTCGGTAAAAAGGAATCAAATGATTCAAGTGGAGTTTTTTGTAACGTATCAATAAGATAGACCCATGCTCCGAGTTGTTTCATGCCATAAATAAACACGGACACTCAAAAAATCTGTTGGGCAAGCGGATTCACATCTCTTACAACCTACACAGTCCTCGGTTCTTGGCGCGGAAGCAATTTGTTTAGCTTTACATCCATCCCAAGGTATCATTTCCAATACATCTGTGGGACAGGCTCGTACACATTGAGTACACCCTATACATGTATCATAAATTTTTACTGAATGCGACATTGGGTCTATAAATTCTAGTTTTGAACATAAAACTTTTCGATCTGGTAAAATCCATAGTATATGAATCATATATTTATATTTATATTATAATTATAAACACCAGATATAAAGACCAGACGAATCAGTGGTTTATCAAATTTTATTAATCCACCTAAGGATGGATTAATATTTCTAAATCTGTTCATAAGAAAGGGCTAAGAAACTCTGACTTTCCACAAACGTGATCATAGCACATGCGAATTCAAATTGGTCAATCAGATCAATATGAATATATTATATAAATATATAAATAAATTATATATGTATATATAATTATATATGTCTATGTATATGTCTTATATGTCTTTGTCTTTATTTATATGATTATTGTGACTAATTATTCAACAAATTCGATTGATTGATACGAGTTGATTTTCTGTTACGGTAGATTGACGAAACAATAGCTAGACCAATAGCTGCTTCGGCAGCTGCAATAGCTATAACAAAGATTGAGAAAATGTCTCCTTTTAATTGTCGACTATCAAATAAATCAGAAAATGTTACGAGATTAATATTAACCGAATTTAGTATAAGATCAAGACACATAAGTGCTCTAACCATGTTTCGACTTGTGATCAATCCATAGATACCGATAGAAAATAAATATACACTCAAAATAAGTACATATTCGAACATCATTGACTAATTCCTCATCAAATTTCAATATGAACAACAATTCAACTGATTCGCTTGACTAAAATAGAACAATTACAAAACAAAAGAAGGTATTGGCAATAGATTTAATGAACAACCTTTCCATTTTTTATTTGATTTAGAATTTTTAATTCTAAGTATTTATTATTGACGAGCCATAGTAATTGCACCTATTAAAGAAATTAAAAGAATTATCGAAATAAGTTCAAACGGAAGATAAAAATTTGTTGATAAATGAATCCCAATTTGTTGAACATTACTTATTAGGTCCTGTTCTATAATCTGGTTTGATCTTGTAGTCCAAATAATCCCGTACCATGATGTATCTGGGATAGTAGTAATTAGTAAGAAAAAAAGACTTGTACAAACCACTGAAGTGACCCCATCCCCAATGATCCAAAGATGGGAATCATTAGAATATTCTGAATGATTTATGAACATTACAGCAAATATGATTAAGACATTTATGGCTCCCACATAAATAAGGAGCTGCGCAGCAGCTACAAAATAGGAGTTTGATGAAATATAGAATAAGGATATACAAAAAAGAACGCATCCCAATGAAAAGGCAGAATAAATTAGATTGGTAAGTAATACTACTCCCAAACCCCCTAATATAAGAACTGATCCAAGAAATATTACAAGAATATCATGTATTGGTCCAAGTAAATCCATTATGTATAAAATAAGAGATAAATAAGTCGAAATATTTCATGATCTTACTGAATGGTTCAGAAAAAGGGTTACTCCATTTTTTCTTGTATATGATATGTTCCTAATTGAATTTAATCTTATCCTATTTTTATTCGAAAAAGAGTAATTCAAATTGTTTATTTCGAAAATATCAGAAAAATGTATTTTCTTTTCAGCTTAAATCAAACAATAATTCTCAATACTAAATGGTTATATTATAGTTAGTATTAGTAGTTACTAATCAAACAAAATGAAAGAAGTTCTATATTAAAACAAACTCTTAGTAATTGGTAATCGTTCTCGAATCAAGTAGTTTATTCTTGTCTATTTTGATTTGAGTCCAATTCAGAACTGTTTGAATTGTGTAATCTCCAATTACTGACATCGGTAACCGTCCCAAAGCAATTTGATTATAATTCAACTCGTGACGATCATAAGTAGAAAGTTCATATTCTTCAGTCATTGATAAACAGTTTGTTGGACAATACTCGACACAGTTACCACAAAATATACAGAATCCAAAATCAATACTGTAATTAAGCAATTGTTTTTTTTTTATATTTTTTTCTAATCTCCAATCAACAACGGGTAGATCTATGGGACATACACGAACACATACTTCACAAGCAATACATTTATCAAATTCAAAGTGAATTCGACCACGGAAACGCTCTAATGCGATCGATTTTTCATAAGGATATTGAATAGTTACAGGTAAACGATTTGTGTGGGATAGGGTAATTATAAAACTTTGACCAATGTATCTTGCAGCTCGTATTGTTTGTTGACCGTAATTTATGAACCCAGTTACCATAGGGAACATATTGTGGATATCCATGAATAAAGTGATGTTTTTTTTTCTTGTTTGAGAGAGGTTAGTAATCTAGAATATTGTTATTCTATTCTATTATTTATAGTGAAACAAGTTGGAAAGAAGTTGTCAATAATAGATTACCTAGAGCGATAGGTAAAAGAAATTTCCATCCAAGATTTAATAGCTGGTCCATTCTCATCCTAGGTAAAGTCCATCTTGTTGCGATAGAAATGAACAGAAACAAATAAGCTTTAACTAATGTAATAAAGATACCAATTGTCATTCCAAAGACTGCAACCATTTTCTTTTTTACGAAAAGCTCGGGAATGAATATGTACGGAATAAATAAATTCCACCCACCTAAGTAAAGAACTGTTACAAATAATGAAGAAATTAATAGATTTAGGTAAGAAGCAAGGTAAAATAAACCGTATTTGATACCTGAATATTCGGTTTGATAACCTGCTACTAATTCCTCTTCTGCTTCTGGTAAATCAAAAGGTAATCTCTCACATTCCGCTAGAGAAGAAATTAGAAAAACTATAAATCCTATAGGTTGACGCCATAAATTCCACCCCCCAAAACCATATTTTGACTGTGCCTCAACTATATCAACTGTACTTAAACTGTTAGATAATCATAGTCGATAATAGCATCACTGTTCCTATCGCTATTCCAAAACCGTACATGAGACCTCAGCTTCATACGGCTCCTCTATGGTTACAAATAAATGTAAGGACCAATTCAATATTATCAGCATCTTTGTAGGTAAATAGAAGAATAAAGATACATCACATAATCCCAAATTAGACCAATGAAATTCCGTCTGCTAGAATAAGAAAAAAGCACTTCCGAATTGATCTCATTCTCATCCTTTAGAATTCAAATTTATCCTTGTTCAGTAATAACTTAATCCTTTAATAAAATACTTGTTACGTCAATAGATATTAAAGAATTAGAGACTAGTGCATTTCATGAATCATGATAAGAATTCTATATGTATGGATGGAAGAAAAAAAAAAATAAAGATTTTTTTATTCATTTTTCTTATTCTATCTATCTATATATTATTTTACTGTATTATTGTATTGTATGTATTCCATTTCTTTTTTTTGTTCCTGTTCTTCTTTCTGAGAAGAAGCTACTCTGAAAAAAAAAGGATTAATTCGTTCTTGATAGTCATTCCCTTAATCAGTGAGTAGGAGCATACTCTAGATCGGAATTGTGAGGGAGTACTGCTTAATCATTTCTACCAACTTAAAGCCCTTCTTATGATTCCTTTTATGTGGACATACCTCGTTTTTGCTACCTAAGATTATCTCCATTACTAATCTTTTGTGTACCTTAGTGTTTCTAACCGTCCACTAATTTTTTTGATTGATCCCCGGTATGGTAATACATACAAGACAGTAGTAGAAACTCCATACAGTTGATCTTTTGTGCCCGCTTCAAGATATGATAACAAATCAAAGAATCTAATCTTGGGGTAAACTGTTTACACTGCTTATGTTTACTTCCACTTTATTGTTGTACATAGGGAATGAGATTTTGTCTTCTTACAGCGAATTTATAAGCTGTTTTGTTTCACTCATATAACTATCTGGTTTAACTCATCAACCCAAATGATAAATAAAAAGGGGGATATCTATTCAATATGTTCAAACTCTTTTCTTTATTTCGAGTAGAGAAGGGAAAAGTTCATGTTCCAACGAATCGCACGTAGAGATATTGATAACACACATAGAGTTAATGGTATTTCATAACTAATAGATTGAGCAGCAGCCCGTAGACCACCCGAAAAGGAATATTTATTATTCGATCCATATCCTGACATAAGAAGCCCAATAGGAGCAATACTTGAAATGGCGATCCATAAAAAAACACCGATACTTAGGTCGGCTAAAACAAGACGATACCCGAAGGGCATTACTAAATAACTTAGTAGAATTGATATGACCGCTAGAGACGGTCCAACACTAAACAAACGAATATTACCTCTAGATGGGAAAAGGTCCTCTTTAAAAAGTAGTTTGGTCCCATCTGCTATAGCTTGAAGAATTCCCAATGGACCAGCATATTCAGGCCCAATACGTTGTTGTATCGCTGCGGATATTTCTCTTTCTAACCACACAATTACTAGTACCCCTATTATGATTCCTAATATCAGGGGCAAAATGGGGACAAACAGCGATATGAGTTCATAGACTTCTTTTACGGATTCCGAACTAGAAAAAGAATTGATAGTTTGCACTTCTGTAGTATCAATTATCATTTCAACGATCAACTTCTCCCATAATGATATCTATACTACCTAGTATCGTCATGATATCAGCCAATTTCATTCTTTTAACTAATTGGGGAAGAATTTGCAAATTGATGAAACCGGGTGGACGAATTTTCCATCTCCAAGGGAAAACACTATTATCTCCTATCATATAAATTCCTAATTCTCCTTTTGGGGCTTCTACTCTCATATAAAGTTCTTGTTTCGACAATTCAAAATTGGGTGAAGGTTTTTTACTAATGAATCTATATTCAAAATCATTCCATTCAGAATTTTTTGCTCTATCAAAGCGTCGGACTTCCAAATTCTCATAGGGCCCCCCCGGAATCCCTTCTATAGCCTGTTGAATTATTTTTACGGATTCTGTCATTTCACCTATTCGTACTAAATAACGAGCTAATGAATCTCCTTCTTTTTGCCATTGGACTTCCCAATCGAATTCATTGTAACACTCATAATGATCAACTTTACGAAGATCCCATGGTATTCCAGAAGCTCGTAACATTGGTCCTGATAAGCCCCAATTTCTTGCTTCCTCCCCACCAATAATGCCCACTCCTTCAACTCGTTCCAAAAAAATGGGATTCCGCGTAATAAGTTTTTCATATTCGGCAACTCTGGTTAAAAAATAATCGCAGAAATCCAAACATTTATCTATCCAGCCATGAGGTAGATCAGCAGCTACTCCTCCGATACGGAAATAATTATGCATCATTCGCATACCTGTAGAAGCTTCGAATAAATCATATAGTAATTCCCTCTCTCTGAAAATATAGAAAAAGGGAGTCTGTGCACCGATATCCGCCATAAAAGGTCCAAGCCATAACAAATGAGAAGCTATACGACTCAGTTCCAGCATAATTACTCTTATATAGCTCGCTCTTTGAGGTACTTGAACATTTCCCAACTGTTCTGGTGCATTTACCGTTATTGCTTCTGTGAACATAGTAGCTAAATAATCCCAACGTGTTACATAAGGCAGATATTGTATAATTGTTCGGTTTTCTGCTATTTTTTCCATTCCTCTGTGTAAATAGCCCAATATGGGTTCACAGTCAATAACATCTTCACCCTCGAGAGTAACAATCAGTCGAAGAACACCATGCATTGATGGGTGGTGAGGACCCAGATTGACTATCATCAGACCCTTTCTTGTATCCGGTACAGTCATATTTTTTCTTCCCCGATTCATTATTTCCTGAATTTCTCAAAACAAGGTTTATTAAAAGGAAAAATATCATAACTAATAAAAAATTCAAACGAATCTTGAAATTTTGAAATTAATGAGTTTTTGGTTCCCGAATATCCAACTGACCAATTAATTTCTTATAACGTACTCTATTTTTCTTTGACAAATAAGTCAGCAGCCGTTGACGTTTTCCCAGAATTTTTCGTAGACCTCTTTGCGATAAAAAATCTTTTTTGTGCAATTCTAAATGGGAGGTAAGTCTACGTATCTTATTGGTGAAACTGAATACTTGAAATTCAATAGATCCCTTGTTTTCCTCTTTTTCTTCTTGTGGAATAACTGAGATGAATGAATTTTTGATCATAATTTTTTTTTCATCTTTTTCTTTCTTTTTCATGGATTTTACCGATCGGGAAAAATAATAAATTATTATGCCAATAATTTGAATCTGGTAGAGACAAAAATTTGGATTTATTCATATACCATTTTTTGACTTCATCCAAATCGAATTGAAAATTTGATTAGATAGAAAAGGGTATTTTTGTATTCGCGAAAGAGAATGATTTCTTTGTATATAAATAAATAAAAAGATTCGGCACTGCGGATTTCTTCTTAGATCCAGTTGAATGGATATGAATACACTATTAAATCAGTATCATGTACTAGAATGTAACACAATATATGTATACATTTTTTTTGGCTTTTATCTACTAGATATCTCGCATATTATATGACTAGGTAGGAAATATATCATTAGGTAATTCTGAATCGCGGATACATATGTATCCTTGACATACTGAATCGACTCCCATTATTGGTATCAAACCAATAACGATTCATACAAGCTAAATCTTCTAATCGGTAATTGGGCCAAAGAAACAATTTGAATTTACTGAATTTATTTGCATCTGTATTAAGCTGCTTATTCCAAAATTGTCTGTAGTTCTTTATCTTGTTTTCATTGCAAAATGCTGGATTTCTATCCACAACATTCCAATTACAGGAATTGAAACAAATTAGAATTCTCAATTCTATACGACGTCTAGGAGATAGAATATTTTCGGGAACAAAAAAATCATAATGATTTTTGTCTCCATTCGCAAGCATATTCTTATATCGTCCAATGTAGCTATTGAAACTTTTCTTATCAACATATCTTTTTTTTAGGTATTTTCCATTAGTTTGGTTCTTATTGATCAATGAAATACCTACGGTTTGATATATAATCAATTTTACACCTCTTTCTAGAAATAGACGAATTGGTTCGATAATCAATATTCCTTTTTTTATCAGTTCTGTAAGAGCTAGATCTTTTTGAATCAGCATCACATCCAGACACATCTCTCCTCTTTGAATCGAGGATATCGCAATTTCCTTTGTATTTATTAGTCTAAGTAGGAGACAATATACCTTGATATTATCAATCATTTGTTGATTCAAGGAGTCATCCCATCTTAATTGAAAAAGGAAATATTTTTTCAAGAAAAGATATAGTTCTGCTTCCTTATTGCTTTTTGATTGTTTTTTCTTTTTACGTTTTTTAATTTCTGATTTCGTGTGATTTTCTTCAACATCTTTTTTTTTGTTTTGTTTTCGTAAATCTGATCTAAGATCTCCTTGGCCTTGTTGTTTAGTTTTTTCTTGGTTGGAATTTTCTAATTCAAGATATTCTTCTTGATTATATGATATATGAGGATTCTTTTTTTGATCTAAGTTAATGTTGTTAGATTGACTACTATTTTCATAGAAATTCAAAAAAAGTAATTGAATTGGTATGATCTGTGGTTTAATCTTATATGCGTTAAAAAGTAGCCCAAATTCTGGGAAGAACCAAGGTTCTGGATTTGATATCTTCTGAGATAATCTTTCTTGATTCATTCCCATCCAATCAAAAACAAAAAGTTTTTTTTTTTCAAGTTTTTGATAATTATTAGTTTCAGTATTAGTATTTTTATTAATCTTGGTGTCGATATGCGCATTGATCCAGGCTTCAATATCAATATTCTTTCTAATAGGAAAACAAAGAATTCTAGAATCCAAATATTTTCTATCCATATTTTGATCCATATCAACAATATATCCTTCCTCTAGGTAATCATTAATAACTATAGTTATTAATATATAATATGATTCGGCTTTCATTGTATTGAAATTATATGGAATTTCTCGGTTCCCATTTACTTGTAATGATTCATAAATATATGAGCCCCCCCTAGTCCCATAATTCATATATTCATGTGATAAAAGATCATATCTGTAGTGTTTTTTCCATTTTTCTTTTTGACTCGTCAATGAATCCACTGTATCATAATTACAATTTTGTTTCATGTAATGAATTAATTGGTCTTTTTCTTTTTTATATGAATCCAATTTTATTGAGTCTTTATTTTGAATTATATAACGTTTATTGACTTTATTTCCCCATTTTTGGGGTACTAATCGAGACCATTTCGTCTGAGATAAATTGTATTGATAATGACCCTTTAACCAGTTTTTCCATTCATTTATTCCAGACTTATGAATTCTCTTGTACCTTGATTTGGTATCAAATATTCCTCGTGCCACACAATAATCCTTAATTGTATTCCCAAGAAATGGATAAGTCCCGTCATCGTGAAGTACAGATCTCAAGTGATACTTATTAAATAATTGGGTTTGTGATAATATGTAAAATACATATGCTTGAGACAAGGAGGATAAGTTGTAATAAATATTTGAATTATTACTTATTTTAGTAATAGGAATAGTACTATTAATAGTATTAGAAAAGGACTTTTTTATAGTCGAAATAAAGTCCATTGTATTTTGATTTGTTTCATCGTTGTAAATGGTGGATTTATTGATAATTTTTTTTTTTGATTCAAAGAAAAGTTGTATATTGATACTGAAAATATTAATGGTACATAGGAAGATATTTATGTATATTTTTTCAATGAAAGATTTCATAAAATAATGTGATTTACGTAATAATCGAATGTATTGTCCTTTGAGTATCTGCAAAATATCTTTACGCGATTCCAATCTTTTACCATCACAAATTAGAGCTATTTTTTTATTGTCTTTTGTGATTTGTTCTATTTGATTCCTTGTTGTGAGTGTCCTATCGGCAAGATCTTTCATTTTTTTTTCTATGAATGAATAATTTGTACAATTCATAGATCGAATTTGAATAGTCGATTCACGAGTGATTTTAGTAGGAGTTTTGTCATTTTTTTTCTTTTCATTCGGTTCATATACTTTCACTTTACTCAATTTAAATAATAAAATTGGGTTTACTTTTTCAAATTCTTTCATTATTCGTTTTAGAATTAAAACTATTGGGAAGATCCATACTGTTTTTTCTTTCCTAACTTTCATAAACCATTTTTTTCTTTCTTTGAAAACTCTTAAAACTCGAAAAAAATTCTTTTTTACTTTTCGAATTTTTTTTTCGAGTTCCTTATAAATAGGTTCAAAAAAAGAAGGTTGTTTTCGGGGAGAACCGAAGGGAAGCTCTGCTTCCATTCCCCAGATTGTTAAAAAACAAAAATTGTCTTTTTTTCTTTTTTTTTTCGTTAGATTGTTATCATGAGATCGTACCTTAGGCTTTTGCCAAGGTTTCAGACAGAAAGGAAATAGAATCTTTATCTGAATACCGTCTGTTAACCAATCCTTTGGAAATTCTGTTTCTGATAATTGAACACCATTATAGGTACATTTAACATGCATTTCCCTATTCCATTCTTTCAAATCCTCGCCCCACTCGGGGAATTGGAAGAATAAAATACGGCCGATATTTTTAGCTATTATCAATGAGGGCAATATAATGTATTTTCTAAGAAAGGATTGCATTATTAACATTGAACCCCTTATTGCTTGAGCAAATATAATGGTATCCCAAGTTTCGGATATTGCTATCCGTATCCGTTTATTTTCCTCTTTCTTTTCCTCGTATTTTTTCCCTTTTTCTTTTGTCTTTTCTTCCCATTCGGAAATTCTCAATTCTGGTTCTCTTCTCAACCAATTCCTAAAAATAATATTTCTCATTTCAGATATATCAAAAGAAGAGAAAAAAAATGTTTTGTCTATTCGATCCAAAAAAAGTGCAGAATGCACATTTGCTTGAAACATTTCCCAAATAACTGTTTTACGTCTTTGAGCACGCATGGATCCTTTGATTATATCCCGACGAAAATCGGATTGTTGTGAGTAACGTATTAAAGCTACTTCTTCCACTTCATCATTATTACTAATACTATTATTAGTAGTAATAGAATTGGTATTTTGATCGTTATCAGTATAAATTATCACACGTTTGGCTTTTCTTGAACGAAGCCCGGGATCTTCCGTCGATTCTTCTTCATTTTCTTCCTCCTCTTCTAAACCATCGGTTAATTTATATGACCATCGAGGAACCTTTTTCAAAATTTCTTCTATTCCAATAGATTTATTTCTAATTGTCGTTTGCTCAGTGAGATCAGTTGTAATTCCATCAATTAGCAATTTAAAAGATTTTCTTTGACTTTCAAAATCAATCGTTTTTTGTTCTGCTAATAAAGACAACAAAGAAAATCTTTTAAAATTCAAACTGTGTTTGGACTCAAAAGAAAATTTGTCTATTGATATTGAGGGTAAAGAATTTCCAATAAAATTCAGTACTGATTCCCCATCAAGTAAATTTTTTTTATGTTCAAATTCGCGGGAATCAGTATACGTATAAAGTATATCATGAATCTTATTTATCCAAAACACATCTTCCGTTCTACTACTGATTAAATCATTCTTTGAATATAATTTTTTTATTGTTCCGCGATATGGTCCATTCAAAAGAGGATCATATGTTTTGTGCAAGCATTTTTGTTCATTTTCATCATTGTACAATCTGGTCCTTTTTTCGAGCATATCTATAACAAGGGATCTCTTTTCTTTTTCTAGAACTTTTATTCGAATTAGTAATTCATTACTCAAGTTGTACTTTTTTTGTTCATTGGTATAAATCCAATAATTATACAGGTCTTCATGGGATAGTTTTTCTGTCATGTACAAAAAAATTTTCCGTTCTAGCATTTCCGAAAAAGTTGATAAACTGGGTGGATATGTAAAAGATATTCTTTTTTTTCCATCACTTGGACATGTATAAAAAAAATATTGTGAGATTTCATTTCGTACAGCATTTTCAAATCGATCATTTTTTATATATCGCAATGGACGATTCCATCGTTTATAATCGAAAAGAAAATTCACAAGAGGTTTTTTATATATTATGTAAGTCTTTTCTTTTTTATCTTCTTTAAGTTTAAGTCTTCCCAATTGCCAATTATCTTGATGGGTATCAAGATAAGAATCCTCATAAACATAAGAATCCTCATAAACTGAGCTATCTTTATAGCATGTCTCTTTAAAGTGAAAGTCCAATTCATCCTTTGTTTTTTCCTTTCCATTTGCTCGGATCTCTTCCGTTTCATCTATTTTGTCCGGATCCTCCTTTTCTTCCGAATAAAGGGAAGGGTCTTCCTCGGTGAATACCTCTTGTTCCTGTTTAGTCTCCCTCGTTTCGGAAGTTGAAATTGTTTCTACATCGTTTT